AGAAAGGATTTTTTGCTTAGACGTATGGAATTGGCTAAGCATTTTATTCGAACAAATATAGAACCAAAATGGATGGTTTTGTGTCTATTACCAGTTCTTCCTCCTGAGTTGAGACCCATTTATCATATAGATGAGGATAAACTGGTGACCTCGGATATTAATGAAATCTATAGAAGAATTATCTATCGGAATAATACTCTTACAGATCTATTAACAACAAGTATAGCTACGCCAGAAGAATTAATAATATCTCAGGAAAAATTGCTACAAGAAGCAGTGGATGCACTTCTTGATAATGGAATCTGCGGACAACCAATGAGGGATGATCATAACAGAGTTTACAAGTCGCTTTCAGATGTAATTGAAGGCAAAGAAGGAAGAGTTCGCGAGACTCTGCTTGGTAAACGCGTCGATTATTCAGGGCGGTCAGTGATTGTCGTGGGCCCTTCACTTTCATTACATCGATGTGGATTGCCTCGCGAAATAGCAATAGAACTTTTCCAGGCATTTGTAATTCGTGACCTAATTAGAAAACATCTTGCTTCGAACATCGGAGTTGCTAAGAGTCAAATTCGTAAAAAAAAACCGATTGTATGGGAAATACTTCAAGAAATTCTGGATGACCATCCTGTATTGCTGAATAGAGCGCCTACTCTGCATAGATTAGGCATACAGGCATTCCTCCCCATTTTAGTAGAAGGGCGCGCTATTTGTTTACACCCATTAGTTTGTAAGGGCTTCAATGCGGACTTTGACGGGGATCAAATGGCTGTTCATGTGCCTTTATCTTTGGAGGCTCAAGCAGAGGCACGTTTACTTATGTTTTCTCATATGAATCTTTTGTCTCCAACTATTGGAGATCCCATTTCTGCACCAACTCAAGATATGCTTAGTGGACTCTATGTCTTAACGAGTGGAAATCGTCGGGGTATTTGTGTAAATAGGTATAATCCGTGTAATGGTAGAAACTATCAAAATGAAGATAATAACTATAAGTATACAAAAAAAAAAGAACCGTTTTTTTGTAACGCCTATGATGCAATTGGAGCTTTTCGGCAAAAACGAATCAATTTAGGTAGTCCTTTGTGGCTGCGGTGGCGACTAGATCAACGCGTTATTGCTGCAAGAGAAGCTCCCATTGAAATTCACTATGAAGCTTTGGGGACCTATTATGAGATTTATGGACACTATCTAATAGTAAAAAGTATAAAAAAAGAAATTCTTTATATATATATTCGAACCACTCTTGGGCATATTTCTCTTTATCGAGAAATAGAAGAAGCCATACAGGGGTTTTGGCAGGGCTGTTGTAATTCTATGCTACCAGCGGGAATTCGAGTCTCGCCGGGTTAACTAGGACTATAAAATTGCGGAATTTCTACGTGAATCAAGATCTAGAAAAGGAAGTTGTCCAATCACTGACTCAAACCCATTGTCAAATTCTACTCAGCGCAATATGGAGGTACTGATGGCAGAACGGCCCACTCAGGTCTTTCACAATAAAGTGATAGACGGAACTGCCATGAAACGACTTATTAGTCGATTTATTGATCACTATGGAATCGGATATACATCACATATCCTGGATCAAGTAAAGACTCTGGGTTTCCGACAAGCTACCGCCGCATCCATTTCATTAGGAATTGATGATCTTTTAACAATACCTTCTAAAAGATGGCTAGTTCAAGACGCTGAACAACAAAGTTTTATTTTGGAAAAACACCATCATTATGGGAATGTACACGCGGTAGAAAAATTACGTCAATCGATCGAGATCTGGTATGCCACAAGTGAATATTTGCGACAAGAAATGAATCCTAATTTTCGGATGACCGATCCTTTTAATCCAGTCCATATAATGTCTTTTTCGGGAGCCAGAGGAAATGCATCTCAGGTACATCAATTAGTAGGTATGAGAGGATTAATGTCGGATCCCCAAGGTCAAATGATTGATTTACCCATTCAAAGCAATTTACGCGAAGGACTCTCTTTAACAGAATATATTATTTCTTGCTACGGAGCCCGTAAAGGAGTTGTGGATACCGCTATCCGAACATCAGATGCAGGATACCTCACGCGCAGACTTGTTGAAGTAGTTCAACACATTGTTGTACGTCGAACAGATTGTGGCACCGTCCGAGGTATTTCTGTAAGTCCTCGAAATGGAATGATGACCGACAGGATTTTTATCCAAACATTAATTGGGCGTGTATTAGCGGATCATATATATATAGGTTCGCGATGCATTGCTACTAGAAATCAAGATATTGGGGTTGGACTTGTTAATAGATTCATAACTTTTAGAGCACAACCAATCTCTATTCGAACCCCCTTTACTTGTAGGAGTACATCTTGGATTTGTCAACTATGCTATGGCCGAAGCCCAGCTCACGACGACCTGGTCGAATTGGGAGAAGCTGTAGGTATTATTGCAGGTCAATCTATTGGAGAACCAGGTACTCAATTAACATTAAGAACTTTTCATACCGGCGGAGTATTCACAGGGGGTACTGCAGAACATGTCCGAGCCCCTTCTAATGGAAAAATAAAATTCAATGAGGATTTGGTTCATCCGACACGTACACGTCATGGACATCCTGCTTTTCTATGTTCTAGAGACTTGTATGTAACTATTGAAAGTGAAGATATTATACACAATGTGTGTATTCCGCCCAAAAGTTTTCTTTTAGTTCAAAACGATCAATATGTAGAATCAGAACAAGTCATTGCTGAGATTCGCGCGAGAACATCCACTTTGAATTTGAAAGAGAAGGTTCGAAAACATATTTATTCTGACTCAGAAGGCGAAATGCACTGGAATACCGATGTGTACCATGCACCTGAATTTACATATGGTAATATTCATCTCTTACCAAAAACAAGTCATTTATGGATATTATTAGGGGAGCCCTGGAGATCCAGTCCAGGTCCCTGTTCGATCCACAAGGATCAAGATCAAATGAACGCTTATTCTCTTTCTGTTAAGCGAAGATATATTTCTAACCCCTCAGTAACTAATAATCAAGTGAGACACAAATTTTTTAGTTCGTATTTTTCTGGTAAAAATCAAAAAGGAGATAGGATTCCTGATTATTCAGAACTTAATCGAATGACATGTACCGGTCGTTGTAATCTCAGAAATCCGGCCGTTCTCGAGGGGAATTCGGATTTATTGGCAAAGAGGCGAAGAAATAGAGTCATCATCCCACTCGAATCGATTCAAGAGGGCGAGAACCAATTAATACCTTCTTCAGGTATCTCAATTGAAATCCCCCGAAATGGTATTCTCCGTAGAAATAGTATTCTTGCTTATTTCGACGATCCTCGATATATAAGAAAGAGCTCGGGACTTACTAAATATGAGACTAGAGAACTGAATTCAATCGTTAATGAAGAGGAGTTGATTGAGTATCGAGGAGTCAAGGTATTTTGGCCAAAATACCAAAAGGAAGTAAATCCGTTTTTTTTTATTCCCGTGGAAGTCCACATTTTGGCCGAATCTTGTTCCATAATGGTACGGCACAATAGTATTATTGGGATAGATACACAAATCACTTTAAATAGAAGAAGTCGGGTAGGTGGATTGGTCCGAGTGAAGAAAAAAGCAGAAAAAATTAAACTAATAATCTTTTCTGGGGATATCCATTTTCCTGGAAAGACAAACAAGGCATTCCGATTGATACCACCAGGAGGGGGAAAACAAAATTCCAAAGAATACAAAAAATTGAAAAATTGGCTCTATATCCAACGAATGAAACTTTCCAGGTATGAAAAAAAATATTTTGTTTTGGTTCAACCTGTAGTCCCATATAAAAAAACGGATGGTATAAATTTAGGAAGACTTTTCCCACCGGATCTCTTGCAAGAAAGTGATAATCTACAACTTCGAGTTGTCAACTATATCCTTTATTACGACCCAATTCTTGAAATTTGGGACACAAGTATTCAATTAGTTCGGACTTGTTTAGTGTTGAATTGGGACCAAGACAAAAAGATCGAAAAGGCCTGTGCTTCCTTTGTTGAAATAAGGACAAATGGTTTAATTAGAGATTTTCTAAGAATCGACTTAGCGAAGTCACCTATTTTGTATACCGGAAAAAGAAATGATCTGTCGGGTTCAGGATTAATCTCTGAGAATGGATCAGATCGCGCTAATGTCAATCCGTTTTCTTCCATTTATTCCTATTCCAAGGCAAGGATTCAAGAATCCCTTAATCCAAATCAAGGAACTATTCATACGTTATTGAATCGAAATAAGGAATCTCAATCTTTGATAATTTTGTCATCATCCAATTGTTCTCGAACAGGCCCATTCAACGATGTAAAATCTCCCAATGTGATAAAAGAATCAATCAAAGAGGACCCCCTAATTCCAATTAGGAATCCGTTGGGCCCCTTAGGAACAGGCTTTCCAATTTCTAATTTTGATTTATTTTCCGATTTAATAACCCATAATCAAATCTTGGTAACTAACTATTTGCAACTTGACAATTTAAAACAGATTTTTCAAATCCTTAAATATTATTTACTGGATGAAAAAGGTAAAATTTATAATCCCTATTCGTGCAGTAACATCATTTTGAATCCATTCAATTTGAATTGGTATTTTCTGCATTACAATTGTTGTGAAGAGACATCTACAATCGTTAGTCTTGGGCAGTTTCTTTGTGAAAATGTATGTATAGCCAAAAAAGGACCGCATTTAAAATCGGGTCAAGTTCTAATTCTTCAAGTTGACTCTGTGGTAATACGATCAGCTAAGCCTTATTTGGCTACTCCAGGAGCAACTGTTCATGGACATTATGGGGAAATCCTTTACGAAGGAGATACATTAGTTACATTTATATATGAAAAATCAAGATCTGGTGATATAACGCAAGGTCTTCCAAAAGTGGAACAGGTGTTAGAAGTGCGTTCGATTGATTCAATATCGATGAATCTCGAAAAGAGGATTGAGACTTGGAACAAATGTATAACAAGAATTCTTGGAATTCCTTGGG